ATTCGAGTATAAAAACTAGTAATAATGGCAGCGATCTCAATATAAGAGAGGAGTCTAATGATTTCGATATAAATCAAAGATACAAACATTTATGGGTTCAATGCGAAAATTGTTATGGATTAAATTATAAAAAATTTTTTAAGTCAAAAATGAATATTTGTGAACAGTGTGGATATCATTTGAAAATGAGTAGTTCAGATAGAATCGAACTTTTGATTGATTCGGGCACTTGGAATCCTATGGATGAAGAGATGGTCTCTATGGACCCTATTGAATTTCATTCAGAGGAAGAACCTTATAAAGATCGTATTGATTTTTATCAAAGAAAAACGGGTTTAACTGAAGCTGTTCAAACAGGCATAGGTCAACTAAATGGTATTCCAATAGCAGTTGGGGTTATGGATTTTCAGTTTATGGGAGGTAGTATGGGATCCGTAGTCGGCGAGAAAATCACCCGTTTGATCGAGTATGCTACTAATCGATCTTTACCTGTCATTATTGTGTGTGCTTCTGGGGGAGCACGCATGCAAGAAGGAAGTTTTAGCTTGATGCAAATGGCTAAAATATCTTCTGCTTTATATGATTATCAATCAAATAAAAAGTTATTCTATATATCAATCCTGACATCTCCTACAACTGGTGGAGTAACAGCCAGTTTTGGTATGTTGGGAGATGTAATTATTGCTGAACCAAATGCCCACATTGCATTTGCAGGTAAGAGAATAATTGAACAAACATTGAATAAAACAGTACCCGATGGTTCACAAGCGGCTGAGTATTCATTCCATAAGGGCTTATTCGACCCAATCGTACCACGTAATCCTTTAAGGGGTGTTCTGAGTGAGTTATTTCAGCTCCACGGTTTCTTTCCTCTGAATCACAATTCAATATATTAAAGTATAGCACTCGATTCAATTAAATTATTTGTAGCGAACGAGTATTTAGTTCATCGTAAAAAAAAAACTTAAGTTTAAGAAGAGTAGTGTTTTCTTAGGATAAACAAAGATAAAAGAGTTAAGTTTCTCCTTCCGAGGAATTGGGGGAAGGGAAGACATTAATAAAAAAAGAATTTTATTTGGCCTTCTTAACGTATCAATTTCATTTTAATAGAGACAATAATATAAATATATCTTATTATCTTATTAATAATATATCATATTTGAATCTTAATATTAATTATAAGATATAAGATTCAAATATGATATATTATAGAAAGGAGTGAAAGAACCCTCACTTTGATTTTTTATTATAGAATCGAGTTACTGTTTGTTTTGTTGGATTCGATTAGTGAAAGTCGCGAACTCATAATAAACTCTTAAATACCCTTAGTAAAAAAAAAAAAAAAATAGAAAGAATCAAAAAGGATGGAAGAAGAAGAATAGGAAAGTTTTTTATATTAAAGTGAATTATCATACATATTTATGTAGAACGATGAATTAGGTACACTTAATTCAGGTCTATATTCCTTGCACTTATTAACTACTTAATATTATTTATATTAGATATACTTATCATAAGATATCTTTAAAATACAAATATTAAATTGGGGCACCCATTCTATGACAGATCTACCCTCTATTTTTGTGCCTTTAGTGGGCCTAGTATTTCCGGCAATTGCAATGGCTTCTTTATTTCTTCATGTCCAAGAAAATAAGATTGTCTAGATTCGATGAGAGCAAATCTCATCAATTTATTTCAACACTGGATCATAATACACATATTTATTTAGTCTAATATGGTACGATATGTGGCTCTTTCCGAACACAAATGAGAGACTCATATGCATACGGATACACGATATCTACATAAATGCAGATTATATATGGGTATAGCTGGTTAAAAATGGATCGGCGAATAGTTTGAAATATAAAGTCAATTTATCTAACTAATTACTCCTAATAGTTCCCGTCAAAATAGTGCTAGTTGATGAGAGTTACTTGGGGGTCAAGAAAAGTAAAGTCAAATTCATTTGGGTTATTCTCTCAATTCCAATCGAATACAACCTTAATATAGTAAGTATAGTATGAACTGGCGATCAGAGCATATCTGGATAGAACTTATAACGGGGTCTCGAAAAACAAGTAATTTTTTTTTGGCCTGTAGCCTTTTTTTAGGTTCATTAGGGTTCTTAGTGGTTGGAACTTCCAGTTATCTCGGTAGGAATCTTATATCCGTATTTCCATCTCAGCAAATATTTTTTTTTCCGCAAGGAATCATAATGTCTTTTTATGGGATCGCAGGTCTATTTATTAGCTCCTATTTGTGGTGTACAATTGCGTGGAATGTAGGTAGTGGTTATGACCGATTTGATAGAAAAGAAGGAATTGTTTGTATTTTTCGTTGGGGATTTCCTGGAATAAATCGTCGCATTTTCCTTCGTTTCCTTATGAGAGATATTCAATCCATCAGAATGGAGGTTAAAGAGGGTCTTTATCCTCGTCGTGTCCTTTATATGGAAATAAGAGGCCAAGGGGCGGTTCCCTTGACTGGCACTGATGAGAATCTTACTCCACGAGAAATTGAACAAAAAATTGCCGAATTAGCCTATTTCTTGCGTGTACCAATCGAAGTATTTTGAAATGAAGAATTTAATGTTTTCTCAGTATGAGGGAGGGGACTTGCTAATTCCCTTTTTAATACAATTGAAGTTTATTCAAAAAACTTATTTGATTAAAACATATTAGATTTTATTTCTCCCTTCTGTTAGCGGGTAAACCCACATGGAATAAAACAAAAGTGGGAGATTTTATATGGAACAACTAAATTCTAATAAAAATCCATTTTTTCTATACCAAAACCCCTTTTTTATGCGCAGGGAGCCCCTAATTTAGAATTTATACTAAATAAAATTTTATATAATTTATACTAATAAAAATAAAAAGTCTAATTAAGTATGCATTCATCAAACATATTCGAACATTTATTTTGTAATACAGAATTCATCTTTTTAGACCCAATATTTCGAATTTATAGGTTACATTATTCCTGGACTGTGGTTAGGTGGTGAAACATTTCGAAATAATTATCCGAGAAGGCATTTTTTATTTCGAAATCCAAATCATATTCGTTACTTCTAGTGGATTTTCGAGTATTCATTGATAGGATCAAATAACAAATGGAGATGAAATTAGTTGGAATTTACCCAATGGAGATATCTCAATATTTTCTAAATACAAGGACTAAATTTTGACACAAAAATGGGAATAAATTCATTGGTTCGATACGATACCTTAGTTATAGAATCTGTGTTCAGATAAATATCTGATAAAATCCACGAATGCAGCGGATTCATTAACAATTTACAGATAAAAAATGAAAAAAAAAAAAAAATCATTGACTTCCCTCCCATATCTTGTATCCATAGTATTTTTGCCCTGGTGGGTCTCTCTTTCATTTAATAAAAGTCTGGAACCTTGGGTTATAAATTGGTGGAATACCCGGCAATCCGAAACTTTCTTGAATGATATTCAAGAGAAAAGGATTCTAGAAAAATTTATAGAATTAGAAGAACTATTCCTCTTGGACGAAATGATAAAGGAATACCCTGAAACACAGATACAAAAGCTTCGTATAGGAATACACAAGGAAACAGTACAATTAGTCAAAACACACGATGAGTATAATCTCCATATCATTTTTAATTTATCGACAAATATAATCTGTTTCGCTATTCTAAGTGGTTATTGTATTCTGGGTAATGAAGAACTTGTTATTCTTAATTCTTGGGTTCAGGAATTCCTGTATAACTTGAGTGACACAATAAAAGCTTTTTCAATTCTTTTAGTTACTGATTTATGGATCGGATTTCATTCAACCCATGGTTGGGAACTTATGATTGGTTCAGTCTACAACGATTTTGGATTGGCTCATAACGATAAAATTATATCCGGTCTTGTTTCCACTTTTCCAGTTATTCTAGATACAATTGTGAAATATTGGATCTTCCATTATTTAAATCGTGTATCTCCTTCGCTTGTAGTCATTTATCATTCAATCAACGAATAAAGAACTCATTTGGTCTCTTGATATCAATCAAATAAGAATGTTTCTTCGTGTTTAAAGAATAAAGAAAGTATTTTCAATCTTACTTATTCTTTATTTATACTTATACCTGTTCAAGGTATTCGTCCCATATTCTAGTACAATTATTCCAGTACAATGGCAGACTCGTGGATAGGGAACTACACTAATTAGTTACCTTTCTAATTTATTGTAGAAATTCTGGGATCAATGATTGAACCATGCAAAATAGAAATATTTTTTCTTGGGTAAAGGAACAGATGACTCGATCCATTTCTGTATCAATCATGATATATGTAATAACTCGGGTATCTATTTCAAATGCATATCCCATTTTTGCGCAGCAGGGTTATGAAAATCCGCGTGAAGCAACTGGACGAATTGTATGTGCAAATTGCCATTTAGCTAATAAGCCCGTGGATATTGAAGTTCCGCAAACTGTACTTCCTGATACTGTATTTGAAGCAGTTGTTCGAATCCCTTATGATATGCAACTGAAACAAGTTCTTGCTAATGGGAAAAAGGGGGCTTTGAATGTGGGAGCTGTTCTTATTTTACCCGAAGGATTTGAATTAGCCCCCCCCGATCGTATTTCTCCCGAGGTGAAAGAAAGGACGGTAAATCTATCCTTTCAGAGTTACCGTCCCAATAAAAGAAATATTCTTGTAATAGGTCCTGTTCCCGGCCAGAAATATAGTGAAATTGTTTTTCCCATTCTTTCCCCCGACCCTGCAACGAAGAAAGACGTTCACTTCTTAAAATATCCAATATATGTGGGTGGAAATAGAGGAAGGGGTCAGATTTATCCTGATGGGAGCAAGAGTAACAATACAGTCTATAATGCTACATCGGCAGGAATAGTAAGCAGAATAGTACGTAAAGAAAAGGGGGGATATGAAATAACCATAGTTGATGCATCAGATGGACATCAAGTGGTTGATATTGTACCTCCAGGACCGGAACTTCTTATTTCAGAGGGT